AGTATAATAAGTCAATTTGTAATCTTTAACACCAGCTTTAAATCCAACACTTGCTTTAGTCTCTGTTTGTGGTGACATAAGTCCCTCCCTACAACTTCAATTTTAAATTTTTACAACAAAACAACAAGGTCTACTCGACATAAATTAGCCCCTAATGAAACCTTTTATAGGAATCTTTCATAAAATTCTCAATTAATATTATCAACTAATCAAAACGGTTCGCTAATAGACCATGTATTTGATTCGTCAAATACATCATTATTGTATACTCTTTCATATATATGGCGCAACCCAATCGTAACCGTTGTTTTTCAAGTTTCTAATTTCGGATCCCCTTTTGAATTGAAACAACTAAAAAATTCGAAATTTACTCTTGACAGCGGTATATGGTGTATATGTATATCCTAGATGTGAAAATAGACGGAATTCCCTCATGAAAGGGGAAAAGAATAGGCTATATAAAAATCTATCTACTAAATCCAAACTAAGTCCCAGTGTGATAGAAATAAGGAATGATAAAAATATATATAGTTTTAGAGTTCGGGTTCGATTTCCATAGATAATATAGAAAGGATTGTCTATAATGATAGGCAAATAAAAGACCTTCTTAGGATTGTTAGTGAATTGAATACAATAATTCAAAAAAGTAAGCAATTGAATTGCAGGCCTTTTGTTGGTATCGGCAAAATGGATTGCTAACTCCAATTTCTTTTTTAATTAATCGATCAGCTTGTTATCGGACACTTTTTTTTGGATTCGATAATTTTCGCAAAAAATTCCGACATACTTTCTATTATGAGAATCAATCCTACTACTTCTAGTCCTGGGGTTTCCACACTTGAAAAAAAAAACCTGGGGCGTATCGCTCAAATTATTGGGCCGGTACTGGACGTAGCTTTTCCTCCAGGCAAGATGCCCAATATTTACAATGCTCTAGTAGTTAAAGGTCGCGATACGACTGGTCAACCAATTAATGTTACTTGTGAGGTACAACAATTATTAGGAAATAACCGAGTTAGGGCTGTAGCTATGAGTGCTACAGATGGTCTAACGAGAGGAATGGAAGTTATTGACACAGGAGCTCCTTTAAGCGTTCCAGTCGGCGGAGCGACTCTCGGTCGAATTTTTAACGTGCTTGGAGAGCCTGTTGATAATTTGGGTCCAGTAGATACTCGCACAACATCTCCTATTCATAGATCTGCGCCTGCCTTTACACAGTTAGATACAAAATTATCTATTTTTGAAACAGGAATTAAAGTGGTAGATCTTTTAGCCCCTTATCGCCGTGGAGGAAAAATCGGACTATTTGGGGGAGCGGGAGTGGGAAAAACAGTCCTTATTATGGAATTGATTAACAATATTGCAAAAGCGCATGGGGGTGTATCCGTATTTGGCGGAGTAGGTGAACGTACTCGTGAAGGAAATGATCTTTACATGGAAATGAAAGAATCCGGCGTTATCAATGAACAAAATATTGCAGAGTCAAAGGTGGCTTTAGTCTACGGGCAAATGAATGAACCGCCAGGGGCGCGTATGAGAGTTGGGTTGACTGCCCTAACTATGGCGGAATATTTTCGAGATGTTAATGAACAAGACGTACTTCTATTTATTGACAATATCTTCCGTTTTGTCCAAGCAGGATCTGAAGTATCTGCCTTATTAGGTAGAATGCCTTCCGCTGTAGGCTATCAACCTACCCTTAGTACCGAAATGGGCTCGTTACAGGAAAGAATTACTTCTACAAAAGAAGGGTCCATAACTTCGATTCAAGCAGTTTATGTACCTGCGGATGATTTGACCGACCCCGCTCCTGCCACGACATTTGCACATTTAGATGCTACTACCGTACTCTCGAGGGGATTGGCCGCTAAAGGGATCTATCCAGCGGTGGATCCGCTAGATTCAACGTCAACTATGCTCCAACCTAGAATCGTTGGCGAGGAACATTATGAAATTGCGCAAAAAGTGAAGGAAACCTTACAGCGTTACAAAGAACTTCAGGACATTATAGCTATCCTTGGATTGGACGAATTATCCGAAGAAGATCGTTTAACTGTAGCAAGAGCACGCAAAATTGAGCGTTTCTTATCACAACCTTTTTTCGTAGCAGAAGTATTTACGGGCTCTCCCGGAAAATATGTTGGTCTAACAGAAACAATTAGAGGGTTTCAATTGATCCTTTCCGGGGAATTAGATGGTCTTCCTGAGCAGGCTTTTTATTTGGTAGGTAACATCGACGAAGCTACCGCGAAAGCTATCAACTTAGAAACGGAGAGCAAATTAAAGAAATGAATTTAAACCTTTGTGTACTGACTCCTAATCGAAGTGTTTGGAATTCCGAAGTAAAAGAAATCATTTTATCTACTAATAGTGGCCAAATTGGCGTATTACCAAACCATGCCCCTACTGCCACAGCGGTAGATATAGGAATTTTAAGAATACGTCTTAACGACCAATGGTTAACAATGGCTTTGATGGGTGGTTTTGCTAGAATAGGCAATAATGAGATTACTATTTTAGTAAATGATGCTGAGAGGGGTAGTGACATTGATTCACAAGAAGCTCAGCAAACTCTTGAAATAGCAGAAGCTAACTTGAGGAAAGCGGAAGGAAAGAGACAAGTAATTGAAGCAAATTTAGCTCTGAGACGGGCTAGGACACGAGTAGAGGCTAGCAATCCGATTTCTTCATAACCAGTTGGTGCTAATCATAATCAGAAGAAATTCTGTTTGGCCACCCTTTCTATATATACTATAGATAGATTCTATATATAGATTCTATATATAGAAGCTATCTTTTTCTTTTTATTTTGTTGATTCAATCAACAAAATAAAAAGAAAAAGAGAATCTATTTAATAGTCTTAATAATCCAAAAGGTGAGTAGAAAAATTTATTAAATACCCTCGACTTTGACTTTGGTATCTAATAAGTTTTACCTACTATTGGATTTGAACCAATGACTCCCGCCGTATGAAAGCAACACTCTAACCGCTGAGTTAAGTAGGCCTTATATCAGGACTAAATAGAACCATTCCATAGATTGATTATAAATCGAATCCTGCTTATAAGCAATATAAATCAAACGGATTAAAGAGCTATGATGATATATCGTAGAATATTTCTCTTGACAAGAAATTATCTACATACTAAAATACGGAGCATAAGCACAAGGGCTATAGCTCAGTTAGGTAGAGCACCTCGTTTACACGCGCGCCAATGTTTTTCAGAGAAGTCCATCATGCAATCAAAAGAAAAGAATTACTCTTTTTGAAAAATCGATGTCTTACTCTAGGCTTTGAGGAAACAAAACAAGAGAACAATAGCCTGACAATTAATTCTAGTTCGGTCCAATTCAAGTGTCTATTTAGTTACCAAATAGAACCCATTATTGATTTGACATATTGATAGGGTAAATACCCAACTTATTCAATGCTAGGCATAATGAGGATAAGGGCCTCAAAAAATCTCTTTTCGTCCTATGAACTTTAAGGTGTATGAAGTTTCATATTGGATTCTTTAAGCAGAACGATAGAGACTCCATTTAATTTTCAAATGCATCTAGGCCAAAGGCAGACCTATGTCAAGATAACTCTTCTTTGAAACACTTTGGTAGTGCTTTTGAATCAAAGTTCAAATGAATAATGAATCCGAGCACACGGAACCATTTTCTTTCTATTAAGAAAAATATGGTAGACTAGCTGATATTTATATCAGTTAATGAAAAAGCCCAATGCAAAAAAATGCATGTTGGGTTTTTGAAACAGTTCAAATCATTTTGAGAATACACAGTTTGATCGGTTTTACCGAGAAGGTCTACGGTTCGAGTCCGTATAGCCCTACTAAATATATATTAATATTTGATTGTTGGTTAGAACCAATCAACTGCAATTGAATGGAAAGGGTGGATCTAGGAACACCCTACTTAGACTTGTTTAGTAGAATTTGATTTATGGACAAGCCGGGGTTTGAATTTAAAAAAGATCTTTGGTAAATTTCATTGGAAACATTGGTAAAGAAACTTTTCAATTTCATACATATACCTTTCCTATCAAAGCATAAAACAAGTAGTCTTTTTTCCCTTCTACAATCAACCGAAACTACTCTGTTCGAATAAATAAATAAAATATACCAACCCGATTCCAATTCTGAAATCAAAGTTCTTAAACATTCTCTTACGCGTGAATTCTCTCTTCTAAGAAAAAAATTATTCATTTCAAAGAAGATATATTATTTCTTTTTTTCTTTTGATGTCAATTTCCCCCGGCATGGAAGACTCTTCCCGTTTTAATTACAATTCAAAATTTGTTCAAATTGAAAAAGATCTATGATATCTATATACAATGAAGTTATACTGCAGATTTTTACAAAAAAGAATTCTTTCTTTCAATATAATACTTAACTAATTATTAGTTAATAATCTGAGCGGTTGTATCTAGATGCTTATTCTGACAGGAAATGTTCAAATTTTTTTTCATCAAATAATGACTATTCATCGATTTTTTTTCATGCGAATAGGGGGCAAGAAAACTCTATGAAAAAGGATTGGTTCAATTCGATCTTATCTAAAAAAGAGTTAGAACGCAGATACAGGCGTGGCTTAAGTAAATCAATGGACAGTCTTGGTCCTACTGAAAATACCAGTACAACGGAAGATCCGAGTCTAAATGATCCAGAAAAAAACATTCATAGTTGGAGAAAAAGTGACAGCTCTAGTTACAGTAATGTTGATCATTTAGTTGGTGTTATGGACATTCAGAATTTCATCTCGGATAATCTTTTTTTACTTATAGACAGTAAAGGGGACAGTTATTCCTTATCCTTCAATATTGAAAATCAAATTTTTGAAATTGACAACGATCCATCTTTTACGAGTGAACTGCAAAGTTTCTTTGCGAATTATTGGAATTTTATTTATCTGAACTCTAGTTCTAAGAGTGGCGATAGTTATAATGATCATTCCATGGATTCTACTGAAGATAGTTGGAATAATCACATTAATAATTGCATTGACAATTATCTTCATTCTCAAATCTGTAGTGATAGTTCTATCCTAAGTGATAGTGACAATTACAGTGATAGTTACATTTTTAGTTACATTTTTAATGAAAGTGGAAATACCAGTGAAAGTTTCAGTAAAAGAATTATCCCGAACGACAGTAATTTAACTAAAATAGAAAATTCTACTAATCTTGAGGGTACTCAAAAATATAAGCATTTGTGGGTTCAATGCGAAAATTGTTATGCATTAAATTACAAGAAATTCCTTAAGTCAAAAATGAGTATTTGTGAACAATGTGGATATCATTTGAAAATGAGCAGTTCAGATAGAATCGAACTTCTGATTGATCCTGGTACTTGGAATCCTATGGATGAAGGTATGGTCTCTATGGATCCTATCGAATTTCATTCGGAGGAGGAAGCTTATAAAGATCGTATTGATTTTTATCAAATAAAGACAGGTTTAACTGAAGCTGTTCAAACAGGTATAGGTCAACTAAACGGCATTCCTGTAGCAATTGGTGTTATGGATTTTCAGTTTATGGGAGGCAGTATGGGATCTGTAGTAGGGGAAAAGATCACCCGATTGATTGAGTATGCTGCCAATAAATGCCTACCCCTTATTATAGTATGTGCTTCCGGGGGGGCACGGATGCAAGAAGGAAGCTTGAGCTTAATGCAAATGGCTAAAATCTCATCTGTTTTATATGATTATCAATCAAATAAAAAGTTATTTTATGTATCACTCCTTACATCTCCTACTACTGGCGGAGTGACTGCCAGCTTTGGTATGTTGGGGGATATCATTATTGCTGAACCGAACGCCTACATTGCATTTGCGGGTAAAAGAGTAATTGAACAAACATTGAATAAGACAGTACCTGAAGGGTCACAAGCAGCCGAATTTTTATTCCATAAGGGTTTATTCGATCCAATCGTACCACGTGATCTTTTAAAAAACGTTCTAAGTGAGTTATTTCAGCTGCATGCTTTTTTTCCTTTGAATCAAAATAAAGGCGAGGATTAAGGGCAATTTTTGTGTCAAAAAGTTTTTTTTTGAATCTAAAGGAAATAAGCATCCGGGTTTTTGGTCCGCAACATCCTAATCCTAATTTTGGAATAAAAAAACTTTTTATTTGTATCTTTCGTCGGGGAGTCTTTATTTAAAATACCTCTTGGATCAGACTCTAACGACTCTTTTGTAAATTAGATTTATAATCAATCCTCTATTTTTCGATTTTCTTGAATTAGTAAAAGCAAAAGAAAGAAAAAAGCGAAAGTAAACGCGATTTTCATATATTATATGTAGAAATCGAATTGATTTTTTATTTCTACATTTCTTGTACTTATTCTATACTAATACTATATTCATTCTATAGAACTATAGAATTCGAATTCTAATTAATATAATAAGATAATAACAACAAAAATATACCAAACAGGTACAATTACAATATCGTAAATTGAGGTACCCAGTCTATGACAACTATGAACTTTCCCGCCATTTTTGTGCCTTTAGTAGGCCTAGTATTTCCAGCGATTGCAATGGCTTCTTTATTTCTTTATGTTCAAAACAATGAGATTGTTTAGATCGTCTCGTCCAAATCTCATTAAAAAAAAACTTAGACTTGAATTATAATACAGATATATGTTTAACGGAATGTTATAATACGTGATTTCTTCCGAACATAAATGAACCAGCTCTTATGTATGTAATGGAAATGGAAAAATGACAACATAGGGGTAGATGCTATTATTTTGATTGAACTAAAATTGAAAATAGAAATAAATAAAAGTGAAACACCTCTGAAATAGGGCTAGTTGATGAGGGTTACATCGGAAACAAGACAGAGTAAGGAAAGTACAATTCATTTGGGGTATTCTTTCAATTCAAATTAAATGCAACCGGATCTAGTATGAATTGGCGCTCAGAACGTATATGGATAGAATTTATAACAGGATCTCGAAAAATAAGTAATTTCGGCTGGGCCTTTATCCTTTTTTTCGGTTCATTAGGATTCTTGTTGGTTGGAATTTCCAGCTATCTTGGTAAGAATTTGATATCTTTATTTCCTCCCCAGCAAATTCTTTTTTTTCCACAAGGGGTCGTGATGTCTTTCTATGGGATTGCAGGCCTCTTTATTAGTTCATATTTGTGGTGTGCAATTTCGTGGAATGTGGGTAGTGGTTATGATCGATTCGATAGAAAAAAGGGAATAGTCTGTATTTTTCGTTGGGGATTCCCTGGAAAAAATCGTCGCATCTTTTTCCAATATCTTATAAAAGATATTCAGTCTATTAGAATAGAACTTAAAGAGGGTATTTATACTCGTCGTGTTCTTTATCTGGAAATCAGAGGACAAGGAGCCATTCCTTTAACTCGTACTGATGAGAATTTGACTCCGCGAGAAATGGAACAAAAAGCGGCTGAATTGGCCTATTTTTTGCGTGTACCAATTGAAGGATTTTGAAAAATGACCGAACGCTTTCTTAACTTGACGTAAAATACAAAATCGAAAATACGTTTTCTACGGCATACCTTAATAGAAAAATAGAAATCTCATCAGAACGCCCACTCGGGTCAAAGCAGACGTATACAGAACAACCAAAGGGGGGAACTGTTTATATCTACAAATGCAAACCAATTCAATTCCATAGAATTTCGAGTATTTGTAATTGAAAAATATATTACATACAAAACAAATAAATCATGTAAATTTTATCGCTTTTTTAGTAATCTTTTGTTCGCTTTAATGATCAAATAATTTGATTTCTTATAATTTGAAATTATAACGATAATTAAATTATCCAAATTCTGTCGTGTTTTGTCACCTATTTTTATTATTACATTTAAGCCTTAAAGTCTTTTTTTGTGCTATGGTTAATTTGTTCAATTTTTGGAAATATTTGGTAGAAAGTGAATTCTTTCATCTTGAAATCAAAATAAAATAATATTCATTAATTGAAAAAAACGAAATGGCTCTGCCGGGTATTCGTCGAAAGCAATTCCTTCCTTTCGACGAATACCCGGTGGGTTCATTAACAATTCATTTATAGAGGAAAAAAAAAATGGAAAAAAAGAAACCATTTATTCCTTTTCTATATTTTGTATCTATAGTCTTTTTACCCTGGTGTATCTATCTATCATTTCAAAAAAGTCTGGAATCTTGGGTTACTACTTGGTGGAATACTAAGCAATCTGAAACTTTTTTGAATGATATTCAAGAAAAAAATCTTCGCGAAAAATGGATCGAATTCGAGGAGCTCCGCTTGTTGGACGAAATGATAAAGGAATGCCCGGAAACACATCTACAAAAACTTCGGATAGGAATCCACAATGAAACGATTCAATTGATCAAGACGTACAATGAAGATTGTATCCATATGATTTTGCACTTCTCGATAAATTTAATCTGTTTCCTTATTCTAGGCGGTTATTCCATTCTGGGAAATAAAGAACTTATTCTTCTTAACTCTTGGGTTCAGGAATTCCTATATAACTTAAGCGACACAATAAAAGCTTTTTCTATTCTTTTAGTAACCGATTTATGTATCGGATTTCATTCGCCCCAAGGTTGGGAACTACTGATTAGCTCTATCTACAAAGATTTTGGATTTGCCCATAACGATCAAATTATATCGAGTCTTGTTTCCACTTTTCCAGTCATTCTAGATACATTTTTAAAATATTGGATTTTCCGTTCTTTAAATCGTGTATCCCCATCACTTGTAGTGATTTATCATTCAATGAATGACTGACAAGAAGAAAAGGGGTATACGGATAGAAATCCAATTCGAGTTTTTAATTCGAATGTTGCTTTGTACATAATCAAAGCATTACCAATTGTACCCCCTCTTTCTATTTCTACCCGTCTAAGGCAGGGAGTTCCTCCTATATTCCAGTAATCTTTTTTTATTAAATTTCGTTTTCAGTTAAAGTAAATAGCAGACTCATGGATAGGGAACTCTATTAGCAACCTACCAAATTTATTGTAGAAATTTTCCGAATCAATGGTTGGACCATGCAAACTATAAATACCTTTTCTTGGATAAAAGAACAGATTACTCGATCCATTTCCATCTCGCTCGTGATATATATAATAACTCGGTCATCCATTTCGAATGCATATCCCATTTTCGCACAGCAAGGTTATGAAAATCCACGAGAAGCAACTGGACGTATTGTATGTGCCAATTGCCATTTAGCCAATAAGCCCGTGGATATTGAAGTTCCACAAGCAGTCCTTCCGGATACTGTATTTGAAGCAGTTGTTCGAATTCCTTATGATATGCAATTAAAACAAGTTCTTGCTAATGGCAAAAAAGGGGGTTTGAATGTGGGGGCTGTTCTTATTTTACCTGATGGATTTGAATTAGCCCCCCCCGATCGTATTTCTCCAGGGATGAAAGAAAAGATAGGAAATCTTTCTTTTCAGAGCTATCGCCCCAATAAAAAAAATATTCTTGTGATAGGTCCTGTTCCTGGGCAAAAATATAGTGAAATTACCTTTCCTATTCTTTCCCCGGACCCTGCCACTAAGAAAGATGTTCACTTCTTAAAATATCCGATATATGTAGGTGGTAACAGGGGAAGGGGTCAGATTTATCCTGATGGCAGCAAGAGTAATAATACAGTTTATAATGCCACAGCAGCAGGTATAGTAAAGAAAATTGTACGAAAAGAAAAGGGCGGATACGAAATAAACATAGCGGATGCCTCGGATGGACGTGAAGTGATTGATATTATCCCGCCAGGACCGGAGCTTCTTGTTTCAGAGGGTGAATCTATCAAACTTGATCAACCATTAACGAGTAATCCTAATGTGGGTGGATTTGGTCAAGGAGATGCCGAAATAGTACTTCAAGACCCACTGCGCGTACAAGGGCTTTTGTTCTTCTTTGCATCCGTTATCCTAGCACAAATCTTTTTGGTTCTTAAAAAGAAACAGTTCGAGAAGGTTCAATTGTCCGAAATGAATTTCTAGATTCGTGAATTTATCAA